TGATTGAACAAAAAAAGGAAACTTGTTCATTCTTTTTCGGTTCAATCAAACTAATTCTTAATTCTATAGGATTGAATAAAAAGTTGATTGACTTTGTGATATAATTGCTATGCTTAGTGTGTGACTCGTTGGTTTTTTTAGGGTTAGGGTTCAAAACCCGGTAGTATGAAAACCAACCCATCACTTCGTATTATCTGGATCTAAAGAACCAGTCAAGATATGAACAATTTATCATATCTTTGTAGCAACTGAAATTTTTTTGAATAAACTTGAATTCTAAGTTTCAAGCAAAATACAGAAAAAGGTGTGGATAAATGGAAGGGTGAGAGAAAGAGAGAAAAAGAATATCTATGATATAGAATTCCAATATGTAAGGTCTATGAGTCATCTCATAAAAGACAGTGTAATAAAGCATCAATACTAAATTCATTGATCCATAATGAAATATTAAATGAATCTTTCTTATATATTTTATAAGAAAAAAATCAAGAGCTTCGAGCCAATAAAGACTAAGAAGGTTGACTCAAAAATCAATTGTGTTATGAGCTCCGTTGTAGAATTCTGACCTAACCATTTAAGTACGAAGCGGTGGGAACGATGAGACCTGTGACTGAAAAAGATTTTATTGAACAAACGAATCTTACTCATTCAATAGTAGGGATGGCGAAATGAACCGGAAATCAATTCATCTATTCCGCGAAGTCACAAACAAGCGCTACGACTGAATATAGAGATTACAAGAGTAAATATTCGCCCGCGAAAGCTTTTTTTTCTTTGACTTGGTAAACTTGGATAAAGGACAAAAGAAAGGAAAGATTTATTAGAACGTTAGACAAAACTATTATTTCGAAAATTTTTTCGAAAAATGTTCGACTATCTACTCAAATTAATTGAAATTCAATTTGGAATCATTCGCGAGGAGCTGAATGAGAAGAAACTCTCATGTTCAGTTCTGTAGTAGAGATGGAATTCGGAACCAACTATCAACTATAACCCCAAAAGAACTAGATTCCGTAAACAACATAGAGGAAGAATGAAGGGAATATCTTATCGAGGTAATCATATTTGTTTCGGTAAATATGCTCTTCAGGCACTTGAACCCGCTTGGATCACATCTAGACAAATCGAAGCGGGTCGACGAGCAATGACACGAAATGCACGCCGTGGTGGAAAAATATGGGTCCCTATCTTTCCAGACAAACCAGTTACAGTAAGACCTGCTGAAACACGTATGGGTTCGGGGAAAGGATCCCCTGAATATTGGGTAGCTGTTGTTAAACCGGGGCGAATACTATATGAAATGGGTGGAGTAAGCGAAAATATCGCTAGAAGGGCTATTTTAATAGCAGCATCCAAAATGCCTATACGAACTCAATTTCTTATTTCGGTCTAAAAATGTAGAACCAACAGAAATCCGTTTTGGCAATGAAAGAAAGTCGCAGGTTTCTTTTTTTGGACAAAGAATATCTCTTTTATTTTCTTCATCTTTTCCATTGGAAGAATAGACCAAAAAATTGATATGATTCAACCTCAGAGCCATTTGAATGTAGCGGATAACAGCGGGGCTCGAGAATTGATGTGTATTCGAATCATAGGAGCTAGTAATCGTCGATATGCTCATATTGGTGACGTTATTGTTGCTGTGATCAAAGAAGCAGTACCAAATATGCTCCTAGAAAAATCCGAAGTAGTCAGAGCTGTGATTGTTCGTACCTGTAAAGAACTTAAACGTGACAGCGGTATGATAATACGATATGATGACAATGCTGCAGTTGTGATTGATCAAGAAGGAAATCCAAAGGGAACTCGAATTTTTGGTGCAATTCCCCGGGAATTAAGACAATTAAATTTTACTAAAATAGTTTCATTAGCTCCCGAGGTATTATAAAATAAGATCGTGACATCTTTGATTTATTTGACAGAAATAGATTAATAACTAAATTAATTCGTAGTATTATGTCTCACGTATACGCCTTGAACAATTCGTATTTCTAAACCAATAAAAACCGAAAAACATGTTGATTATATCCAATTTGAAAGCACCAATCATCTTAGTTCATCATGGGTAGAGACACTATTGCTGAGATAATAACCTCCATACGAAATGCTGATATGGATAGAAAAAGAGTTGTTCGCATAGCATCTACTAATATTACCGAAAATATTGTGAAAATACTTTTCCGAGAAGGTTTTATCGAAAACGTGCGAAAACATCGAGAAAAAAACAAATATTTTTTGGTTTTAACCCTGCGACATAGAAGGAATAGGAAAAGACCCTATAGAAGTTTTTTTAATTTAAAACGGATTAGTCGATCGGGTCTACGAATCTATTCCAACTCTCAACGAATCCCTAGAATTTTAGGTGGGATGGGAATTCTAATTCTTTCTACTTCTCGAGGTATAATGACAGACCGGGAGGCTCGACTAGAAGGAATCGGCGGAGAAATTTTGTGTTATATATGGTAATCCTTTTAATATCCAAATGGAATCCGAAACCTCTTCTTATTTGGAAAAAAAAAGAGGATCAGTTGTCTAATATCCTTTCTTCTCCAGTAGTTGATACTTCAGGGGGGCTTTACCTGGAATGAAAGAACAAAAATGGATTCATGAAGGTTTAATTACTGAATCACTTCCCAATGGCATGTTCCGGGTTCGCTTAGATAATGAAGATCTGGTTCTAGGTTATGTTTCAGGAAAGATCCGACGTAGTTTTATACGGATACTGCCGGGAGATAAAGTCAAAATTGAAGTAAGTCGTTATGATTCAACCAGAGGACGTATAATTTATCGACTCCGAAACAAGGATTCGAAAGATTAAGTGCTTTTTATTCACTACGATTCGAGATGAAAAATTTCAAGAAACTTCTTTTCTACCAAAAAGTAGATTCCGAATTAAGATAAGGAATAAGAAATATGAAAATAAGAGCTTCCGTTCGTCAAATTTGTGAAAAATGTCGACTAATCCGCAGGCGGGGGCGCATTCGAATAATTTGTTCCAACCCGAGACATAAACAAAGACAAGGATAATCAGACTTGCTAAAGGACTCAATATACAAATAAAGAATTTCTTTTGACATGAAATGGATATATCCATTTATTTCTGACTCATATTTATGAGATGATACAATATGGCAAAAGCTATACCGAGAACCAGTTCACGTAAGAATGTACGTATTGGTTCACGTAAGAGTGCACGTAGAATCCCAAAGGGAGTTATTCATGTTCAGGCAAGTTTCAATAACACCATTGTCACGGTTACAGATGTACGGGGTCGGGTGGTTTCCTGGTCCTCGGCCGGTACTTGTGGATTCAAGGGTACGAGAAGAGGGACACCCTTTGCCGCCCAAACAGCTGCAGCAAATACTATTCGTACAATAGTAGATCAAGGTATGCAACGAGCCGAAGTCATGATAAAAGGCCCCGGTCTCGGAAGAGACGCAGCATTACGAGCTATTCGTCGAAGTGGTATACTATTAACTTTTATACGGGATGTAACCCCTATGCCACATAATGGCTGTAGACCTCCGAAAAAAAGACGTGTGTAAAAATGAACAGTGAAGAAATTTCAAGAGAAACAAGAGAAATAAATAATTCAATCAAATAAAATCAAAAAATATTACTATGGTTCGAGAGAAAGTAACAGTATCTACTCGGACACTACAGTGGAAGTGTGTTGAATCAAGAACAGATAGTAAACGTCTTTATTATGGGCGCTTTATTCTATCTCCACTTATGAAAGGCCAAGCTGACACAATAGGCATTGCGATGCGAAGAGTTTTGCTTGGAGAAATAGAAGGAACATGTATCACACGTGTAAAATCTGAGAACGTCCCTCATGAATATTCTACTATAACGGGTATTCAAGAATTGGTCCATGAAATTTTAATAAATCTGAAAGAAATTGTATTGAGAAGTAATCTATACGGAACTTGTGACGCGTCTATTTCGGTCAGGGGTCCTGGCTATGTAACTGCTCAAGATATCATCTTACCGCCTTATGTAGAAATCGTCGACAATACACAACATATAGCTAGCTTGACAGAACCAATTCGTTTGTGTATTGGATTGGAAATCGAGAGAAATCGTGGCTATCTTATAAAAATGCCGCATAACTTGCAAGATGGAAGTTATCCTATAGATGCTGTATTCATGCCTGTTCGAAACGTGAATCATAGTATTCATTCGTATGGGAATGGGAATCAAAAACAAGAAATACTCTTTCTCGAAATATGGACAAATGGGAGTTTAACTCCGAAAGAAGCACTTCATGAAGCCTCCCGGAATTTAATTGATTTATTTCTTCCCTTTTTACAAAAGGAAGAAGAGAACTTACCTTTAGAGGACAATCAAGACACGGTTCCTTTATCCCCTTTTTCTTTTCACGATAAATTGGATAAACTCAGAAAAAACAAAAAAAAATAACAGTGAAATCGATTTTTATTGATCAATCCGGATTTTCTCCCAGGGTCTATAATTGCCTCAAAAGGCCCAATATATATATATATACATTATCGGACCTTTTGAATAACAGTCAAGAAGATCTTAGGAAAATTGAACATTTTTGCCTAGAAGATATAAAAGAGATATTGGGCATTTTAGAAAAACATTTCGCAATTGATTTACCAAAAAAGAGGTTTGAAATCTATTGAATTTTTTGGTCTATTTTGAATTAAGATTCAAATAGGTTTTGAATCTGTAGCACAATTCATCTATTCGAAAGAAATTCAGAATTTTATTTATTTATTAAATAGATGTATCTAGGGATAATTCGCTTTGAGGCGACTATGCCCTAGATACACACGTCATGTTATTTCACAATTGAATCAAATTAAAAAAGACCTAAAGTTAGAGATTTATCAATAGGTAATGTTGCACCAATACCCAACCAAAGAGCGACTGCGGTACCAATCAAAAAGACGGTTGTCGCTACTGGACGACGAAATGGATTTTGGAATTTATTAACATTCTCTAAAAAAGGTACCGTTAATAATCCCGCAGGC